ATGAATATCGCAACTATTGGTGCTGGTCTTTTTGAAAAATCTTTCGCTTGGAGTTCAAGATGGTTATTTTCAACTAATCATAAAGATATTGGAACCCTTTATTTAATTTTCGGAGCTATTGCTGGAGTTGCTGGAACAACTCTTTCAGTTCTAATTCGATTAGAATTAGCTCAACCAGGAAATCAGTTTTTATCTGGAAACAATCAGTTATATAACGTTATTGTAACAGGACACGCATTTGTTATGATTTTTTTCTTCGTAATGCCTGTTCTTATTGGCGGTTTTGGTAACTGGTTTGTACCTTTAATGATTGGTGCTCCTGACATGGCTTTCCCACGAATGAATAACATTAGTTTTTGGTTATTACCTCCTTCTCTTATCCTTTTATTAGCTTCAACTTTTGTTGAAGCTGGAGCAGGAACTGGTTGGACTGTATATCCTCCTTTAAGTGGTGCTCAAGCTCACTCAGGTCCTTCTGTGGATTTAGCTATATTTAGTCTTCACCTTTCAGGTGCTGCCTCAATTTTAGGTGCTATTAATTTTATTACTACTATTTTTAATATGCGTGCACCCGGTATGAGTATGCATAGACTGCCTCTATTCGTGTGGTCTGTTTTAATTACTGCTTTCTTGCTTTTATTGTCGCTTCCTGTTTTTGCTGGAGCGATCACTATGTTGTTAACTGATAGAAACTTTAATACTACTTTTTATGATCCTGCAGGAGGAGGTGATCCTGTGTTATACCAGCATTTATTCTGGTTTTTTGGGCATCCTGAAGTGTACATTTTAATTTTACCTGCTTTCGGTATCATTAGTCATATTGTGTCTTCGTTTTCAAATAAACCAGTTTTTGGTTATTTAGGTATGATTTATGCTATGCTGTCTATCGGTGTTCTTGGATTTATTGTTTGGGCCCACCATATGTACACTGTGGGTTTAGATATAGATACTCGGGCTTATTTTACTGCTGCAACAATGATCATTGCTGTACCTACTGGTATCAAAATTTTTAGTTGGGTTGCCACTATGTGGGGTGGATTTATTGAGTTAAAAACCCCTATGCTTTTCGCTATTGGTTTTATTTTCCTATTTACTGTAGGTGGTGTAACTGGTGTGGTATTAGCAAATTCTGGTATTGATGTGGCACTTCATGATACTTATTATGTCGTAGCTCACTTCCACTACGTCCTGTCAATGGGTGCAGTTTTTGGTATTTTTGCTGGTTTTTATTTCTGGATTAAGAAAATTACTGGTTTGGATTATCCTGAAGTTTTAGGACAAATCCATTTTTGGATTTTCTTCCTAGGTGTAAATATTACTTTTTTCCCAATGCACTTCTTAGGTTTAGCTGGAATGCCTCGAAGAATTCCGGATTATCCGGATGCTTTCAGTGGTTGGAACGCTGTTGCCTCTTATGGTTCTTATTTATCTGCATTGTCCGCTATCTTCTTCTTTTATGTGGTTTATATCACTTTAACAGAAAGTGGAAAAGAAGACACTTATAAATTTAGAACTATATAATTTTCTTATTTTTAAGGGCAGTTTGTAAAAGTCCCTTTTTATTTCTATACTTTTCAAAATTTACTAAAAAATAAAATATGGCAAAATTAGAATTTATTCTTCCAAAAAAAATTAATAGTCAAGAGCCTCCTTCAATTAGTAAGGATACTGGTAGAGTAATTAGTATTAGTGATGGTGTAGTGCGAGCCGAAGGACTTTTTGATGTTCAAGTAGGTGAGTTAGTTATTTTCGAAAGCGGCCTACGTGGTCAAGTTCTTAATTTAGAGCGTGATAATGTTGGAGTGGTACTTTTCGGAGATGACCGTTTTGTAAAAGAAAACGATTTCGTTTTCCGAGGTTATGAAATTGTAAGTATTCCTGTAGGTAGTGAAGTTTTAGGTCGTGTATTAAGTCCTTTAGGTGATCCTTTAGACAAAGGACCCAAACTAAAGACTCAAAAGTCTCAGATTGAAGTTAAAGCACCTGGGATTATTGCTAGACAATCAGTTAACGAGCCTGTAACTACTGGTATTAAAGTAATTGATGCTTTAGTGCCATTGGGTCGTGGTCAACGAGAATTAATTATCGGTGATCGACAAACTGGTAAAACTTCGATTGCAATTGATACTATTTTGAATCAACGAAAAGCTACTAAAGGAGAAATCCGATGTATTTATGTTGGTATTGGTATCAAACGATCGACTCTTTCACAATTAGTTAATACCGTTTTTAATAAAAAGAAAAACTGGTATACTTGTATTGTAGCAGCGACTGCTTCAGATGCAGCCCCTCTACAATTTTTAGCTCCGTATGCAGGTGCTACTGTAGGAGAGTTTATTCGAGACGCTTTAAAAATTGAAAATCATGCTGTAATTTTTTACGATGACCTTTCAAAACATGCTGTAGCGTATCGACAAATGTCCCTTTTATTAAGACGGCCTCCAGGTCGAGAAGCTTACCCAGGTGATGTTTTTTATCTGCACTCGCGACTTTTAGAGCGTGCTGCTAAAATGAATAAATCACTAGGTGGTGGTTCTTTAACAGCTCTTCCTGTTATTGAAACTCAAGCTGGTGACGTTTCTGCTTATATTCCGACTAATGTAATTTCTATTACCGATGGTCAGATTTTCTTAGATACTCGTCTTTTTAACGAAGGTTATAGACCAGCTATTAATGTGGGTCTTTCTGTAAGTCGTGTAGGGTCTGCTGCTCAATTGAAAGCAATGAAACAAATTGCTGGTAGTTTGAAGCTTGAGCTTGCTATTTACCGTGAAGTTGAGTTATTTGCAAAATTTGGTTCCGATTTGGATGAAGGTACTTTAAAACAGTTGCACCATGGATCTCGACTGGTTGCATTGTTAAATCAGCCAAGATTCGATCCAATTCCAATTCTAACTCAAATTTTCGTGGTATTTGCAGGGGTACGTTCATATATTGATTCTGTTCCAGTAAAGTCTGTCCCACTTTATGAAAAGTTTTTAACTTCTAAAGCGGAAATGGATCCTAGATTAAACTATATCTTCAAGATTATTGCAAAAGACAATTACACTTTGAATAAACTAGCGGAAGGTTATTTTAGTCACCTGGCTGAAGAATACACTTATATCTTCTTGAATTACCCAACATTCCTGAGAAATATTCAGTATTTATCAACTCTATAATTTAATTAATTTATTTTAATTTTTTTTTGGACCTATAACTCAGTTGGTTAGAGTATACGCCTGATAAGCGTAAAGTCAGTAGTTCAAATCTACTTAGGTCCATTATGAATTTAATTTCGTCTTTATAAACATTAGATTCTTTTTTATTTAAAATCACTACGAATGAATTTTTCTATCCTGTTTGCTAATGATATAAAAATCTTTTTTCCTGAAATATTCCTTAGTTTAGCTATTTTGATAGTTCTTATTTATGGAGTTTTATTGGCGACTTCTTTGACTTATAATTATCCCTTAATCAGTAGAAATATTTATAATTTAGTTTTATTTATACTTTTTTTAACAAGTATTTTAGTTATGAATAATCCTATAGATTATGCTTTAATTTTCCAAAAAACTTTTATTCATGATGATCTAACACGAATTGCAAAACTTTTTGTTTTGGGTTCCTCTTTTGCTTGCCTAATTTTATCTCAATCTTACATAGAAAATTCACAAATTAATAATTATGAATACTTTTTGTTGATTTTGTTTTCCGTTTTTGGTTTAAATTTGCTAATCAGTTCCTTTGATTTAATTTCAGCTTACTTAGCTATAGAACTACAAGCTTTATCCTTTTACGTTTTAGCCTCTTTTCAAAGACGATCAGTCTTTTCTACGGAAGCTGGTTTAAAATATTTTATTTTAGGGGCTTTTTCTTCAGGTTTGCTTCTTTATGCTTTTTCATTAATCTACGGTGTAACTGGTACAACAAATTTATTAAACATCAAAAATTTTTGTTTAGATCCTTATTTTGAAGGAGCTACTATTGTTCAGATTGCTTTGATATTCTTAACAGCAGGTTTTTTATTTAAAATTGCAGCTTTCCCTTTTCATATGTGGTCGCCGGATGTTTATGAAGGTTCTCCTACTTCAACAACTATTTTTTTTGCTATTGTGCCTAAAATTGCTATTGTCAGTTTTTTTGTTCGGCTTTATTCCTTTAGTTTTTCAAGCTTTGCGGGAGTATGGGAAAAAGTTTTACTATTTTCTGCATTGGGTTCAATTATTTATGCAGCTTTTGTTGCAATAAAACAAAATAGTTTGAAACGCTTACTTGCATATAGTGGTATTGGACACGTCGGTTTTATTTTATTGCCTTTTATCACTAATACATTAGATGGTTTGCAAGCTATGTTTTTCTATTTGTTGGTTTATATGATTACTTCACTGCCTACATGGGCTTTGGTTTTGACTTGCATGAAAGGCAAAAAAAATTCTCAAAATAGCATAAGTATTTTAGCAGGATTGCCAACATCTTCCCCTATTTTAGCTATTTTAGCTGCGCTTGCCTTCTTTTCTTTAGCAGGTATACCTCCTCTTGTAGGATTTTATGCTAAAGTTTTTGTCTTTTTTTCTGCTATTAAGTCGTCACTTTATTTGGTTGCCTTTATTGTGTTGGCTATTAGTGTGGTTTCTACTTATTATTATATTAGTGTTGTAAAAACTATTTACTTCGAAAAAAACAAAAATTGGATTTTTTATGATACAATATCTAAAGAAAAATCTATTGTATTAGCTATGTCTTTGATACTTTTGTTCTTTCTTTTTATTAATCCTAACTTATTATTACTTTTATCCCAACAAATGGCGCTTTCAGTATTTTAGTTGTTTTTTTACTACGCACTATTAAAATTAAAAAAAAAATAAAATTTAAAACTTAAAAATTTGAATTTAATGTACGACATAATGTTGACAAGTCCGTTAGACCAATTTAGAATCCTTCCTATTTTTCAATTTCATTTAGGATTTTTGGATTTATCTTTTACAAATTCTGCCCTGACTCTTATTTTAGCTCAAGGTAGTTTTTTATTTCTTGCTTATTTAATTATTTCTCCTGCTCTATATTTGACAAAGGCAGCCGGTATTTTTCTAGTACCAAATAACCGATGGTTTTTGTTAATTGAAAATCTTTACATAGTGATATCATCGTTACTCTTCGATAATGTAGGAATTAAAGGGGAAGTTTATTTCCCATTTCTTTTCGTTGTCTTTGTATTTGTTTTACAATCTAACCTAATCGGTTTAATTCCTTATAGCTTCACCGTTACTAGTCATATTATTGTCACTTTTGCCTTGGCTCTTATAGTATTTATCGGAGTTAATATTGTTGGTATAAATCTTCACAGAGTTCACTTTTTGAATTTGTTTTTACCTTCAGGTACAGCTTTACCGTTGGCTTTTTTGCTAGTTCCACTTGAGATTGTTTCCTTTTTATCTAAGCCTATTAGTTTGTCTGTTCGACTTTTCGCTAATATGATGGCTGGTCATACACTTTTGAAAGTTATTGCAGGCTTTGCTTGGAGCATGATGAAAGGAGGAGGTCTACTATTTGTAGCTCATATCTTGCCTCTTGCTGTCTTATTCATATTGGTGGGTTTAGAGCTTGGAGTTGCTATTATTCAAGCTTATGTATTTACAGTTCTTACTTGTATTTACTTAAACGATTCAATAAATCTTCATTAGTATTTTAGAAGATTAAATTGAATATAAGAATTTTAGCAATATAATCAACATCGATAAATGCTTATCTTAACAGTTTTGAAGATTTTGTCTGTTGTAGTAGTTGTTTTGATAGGTGTGGCCTATTTTACATTGGCGGAGCGAAAAATTATGGGGACTATACAAAGACGCAAAGGTCCTAATGTTGTTGGTTTTCAAGGACTTTTACAACCTTTAGCTGACGGGTTAAAACTTTTTGTTAAAGAAAGTATTTTACCAAGTAACGCAAATAAAGCTCTATTCATTTTTGCTCCTATGCTAACTTTTGGTTTGAGTTTAATAGGATGGGCTGTAATACCCTTTGGAGAATCGTTGGTGCTAGCTGATATAAATGTTGGAATTCTTTATTTACTAGCTGTATCTGCTTTAGGGGTTTATGGTATTATTTTGTCTGGTTGGTCAAGTAATTCCAAATATGCGTTTTTGGGTGCTTTACGTTCAGCAGCTCAAATGGTGTCTTATGAAGTTTCCATTGGATTCATTTTAATTACTGTCGTTCTTTGTTCAGGCTCTTTTAATTTGTCTTCAATTGTTTTAGCTCAAGAAAAGGTGTGGTTTTGTGTTCCGCATTTGCCTATGTTTATTCTTTTCTTTATATCCGCTTTAGCTGAAACAAATCGTCACCCTTTCGATCTTCCTGAAGCAGAAGCTGAGTTAGTATCCGGATATAACGTAGAATATTCTGCTATGGGATTCGCTTTATTTTTTTTAGGCGAGTACGCCAACATGTTACTAATGAGTGCGTTAACCGCTATTCTCTTTTTAGGCGGGTGGTTGCCCCTTTTTAATACTTTTCCTCTTACACTTATCCCTGGTTCGGTATGGTTTAGCTTAAAAATAGGGTTTTTCGTTATACTATTTATTGTAATGCGAGCTTGTTTGCCACGTTTTCGTTATGATCAACTAATGAGCTTAGGATGGAAAGTTTTTCTTCCTTTTTCCTTAGGTTGGTTGATTTTAACAGCTAGTATCTTGATGAGTTTTAACTGGCTACCTAACTAACTAAAGACTATAGAAATTTTTAATTAATAATTTTATTATTGTATACTTGGAGTATAGCCAAGTGGCAAGGCATCCGTTTTTGGTACGGATATTCAAAGGTTCGAATCCTTTTACTCCAAAAATTTGATGGCGAGTATAACTCAGTTGGTTAGAGTGCCAAATTGTGGCTTTGGAAGTTGCGGGTTCGAATCCCGTTATTCGCCCTTTCTATATTCTTTAGATAAAAATAAAGAAAACAAAAAAACTTCAAATGACGCAAAAAAAATAAAACCTACAATAATTTGACTAAAAATGTCCGGTGGTGTTATTAAAGTAGCAAAAATAAAAAAAGCAAGATAAAAAATTTTTCGGTATTGGATAATAAAATTTAAAGTTATCTTGTATAGAAATAAAATAAAAACTAAAAAAATATGTAAAACTATATTTAATAATAAAAATGTTTCAATAAAAAAATTTAAATAATCTGCTATTCTTGTTTCTAAGTGTATACTTACTAAATTCTCTTCAGCATTTAATTGGAAACTGTTAAAAAATTTCCAACAATATCGTAAAAAAATTTCGTACGTAAAATAAGTTGTTATTACATATATAAATATTGATACAAAAAAAAGATTACGTATGATTAAATATTCGTATTTGTATAAAGCCGGCATTAAAAACAGAGCTAATTGAATAAGAAATATTGGGTATAGGAAATAAAAACCTAAAAAGAAACTTAGTTTAAAAAAAACAAAAAAAATTTCAGTTAAATTTGTAGAAATAAAGTAGGGAAAAATGTTTTGTTGGTGTTGACCTAACAAATAAACAATTTCTTCTTTATATGTGTATGCAACAAGGAAATTAAATAACCAAGTTAAAAAAAGAATCAATAATCTGTTGTAGATTTCTAAAAAGTAGGTTGTTACTTTCGTCATAAGCGTTAATAAAAAATAAAATTAAAAAAAAACAATGATACAATATAAGGAATCCAAATTACTTATACGTTTCCAAAGTCATAATAAAGAAAATTCTAAACGTTTTATAAAAATGTTAAACTTTTTGACTAAATCTAAAAATTTGCAGTTTTCTTCTATAAGGCTGCCTATTGAAAGAAAAAGATTTACCGTTTTAAAGTCTCCTCATGTTAACAAAAAGGCAAAAGAACAATATGAAATTCGTTTTTATAATGGTTTAATTGTTATTAAAGGTAATTTTCTAGAAAAAGAATTGATTCAAAGTATTCATGCATTTATGTCATCGGATCTCCTTGTCAAAATTTCTTTTTGTTCTAATCTATGTTCAAATTAAAAGAATTTTATCAATTTAAGCGAGAACTAAAAAAGAAGAATAACATTTTACAAACAAAGCTCTTGGATGGGCCTTCCTGTAGAGTTAATAATAAATCTTTTGTTTTATCTAAAAGTTGTCAAGCTATATTGTATGTGAAATCATCAAAAAACAATACAATTGTAAGTTTGACTAACTTAAAAGGAAAAGTCCAGTTTGTTCAATCGTGTGGCAGTATGGGTTTTCAAGGTAAGAAAAAACGTTCTACTAAATTTGCGGTTGAATCTACTTTGTCTTCGATAGTGGAAAAAGCTAAAGAACAAGGTCATAAAAAGGTTTTTGTACATTTAAATGGTTTTGCTAGGGCACGTTTTGCTGTTTTAAGTTGTTTAAATAAAAATGATTTAAAAATTGAAGGAATTCGTGATCTTACACCAAATCCTCATAATGGGTGTCGACCCAAGAAAGTTCGTCGAATATAAACGTTGGCTTAAATTTTCATGCCCCAATTAAAGTTAAAATGTTTTTAAATATTATTTTAAGTTAATAATATTAAATATTTTCTATTGGCATGCTATTAAAGGGGATATATTTTTTTTAAGAATTTCTCTCCTTTTGTCATCATATTCGCATTCTTTTTTACTAAAAAAATAAAATTAAAAATATAAAAAATGTTTAAACTTCTTACATCTACTAATCTCTTTCCTAGAATTTTAATTAGTCTTTCAATTGCATTTATCTATAATTTTGTTATCAGTACGGATTCAATTTTAAGTTTCTTAATTTTCTTCCCTCTTTTTGGTAGCTTTATCATTGCTTGGTTGCCATCGGAGCAAAAAACTTTGATTAAAAGTATTGCTTTATTAACTTCGGGGATAGTGTTTCTTTTTTCACTATCTTTGTGGATTAATTTTAATAAATCTTTATCAAAATTTCAATTTACAGAGACTGTTAATTACTGGTTTCCTTGGGATTCAAGTTCTTCGACCTATATTTTGTTAGGTGTAGACGGAATTTCTCTTTTCTTTATTTTATTGACAACTTTACTGATTTTTATATGTTTATTATCTAGTTGGGATAATATTCATACTCATTTAAAAGAATATCTTTTAGCTTTTCTTGTCCTGGAATCATTATTGCTGGGAGTGTTTATGATTTTGGATTTATTAATGTTTTATATTCTTTTTGAAGCAACACTTATTCCAATGTTCATTATGATTTTGACTTGGGGTTCCCGAGAACGCAAAATCAGAGCGGCTACTATGTTGTTTCTCTATACTTTATTTGGTTCTGTTTTTATGCTGGCAGGTATATTGTATATTTATTGGGTTGTGGGTAGTACGGATTATCAAATTATTGTGGCTTCTGCTCAATTCACTTCTTTTGAACAACGTCTTTTATGGTTGTCCTTTTTCCTATCTTTCGCAACAAAAGTTCCAATGCTTCCTGTTCATATTTGGCTACCAGAAGCCCATGTGGAAGCACCAACCGCAGGTTCAGTTATATTGGCAGGTATTTTACTGAAATTGGGGAGTTATGGGTTTTTGAGATTTTCACTACCTTTATTTCCAGAGGCTAACTTTTATTTTACACCACTAGTTTATACTATTGCCGTATTGGGTGTTATTTATACTTCATTAACTGCAATTCGTCAAACTGATTTTAAACGTATTATTGCTTACACTTCTGTAGCTCATATGAATATTGTTATGATCGGGGTTTATAGTTTTAATGTCATAGGTTTAGGAGGTTCTATATTGCAAAGCATAAGTCATGGTTTTGTTTCTAGTGCTTTGTTTCTTATTATTGGTGTAGTTTATGATCGTTTTCACACTAGGTTAATTAAATATTATAGTGGGCTAGTTCATATTATGCCTTTGTATGCTCTAATATTTTTATTTTTCACTATGGCTAACATTGCTTTACCAGGAACTAGTAGTTTTGTTGGTGAATTCCTTATTCTTGCAGGTAGTTTTAAAGAAAACACAAGTGTAACTTTCTTGGGAGCTACTGGAATGATATTAGGTGGAGCTTATTCCTTATGGTTATATAATCGGGTAATTTATGGTAATCTTAAAAAAGACGAAGGTCATCTGCATCTAAAATATTCGTATGATATAAATAGACGTGAGTTTTACGTATTTCTACCATTAATTATAGGTACTCTTTTAATGGGTATTTATCCTAAAGTCTTCTTAGACCCACTAGATGCAAGTTTATTAAATCTAGTTTTTCAATTAAAAAGTTAATTATTTTTTCAACCAAAGTGGTGAAATTGGCAGACACGCTAGGTTTAGGTTCTAGTTCTTTAAAGGAATAGGGGTTCAAGTCCCCTCTTTGGTATTTCTCAATGCAGCATTCTATTTGGAAGATGTATTCAACCATTTACAATGGTTTGTTAGCGCGCAAAAAATCTGTCTTACATCCTAATAAAGCCATTTGTGTTAATGTTTTAAAGGTAATGTATAAAGAAGGCTATATTAATGGTTTTCGCAAACTTTCAGACCAATCAGATAAAATAGAAATTTTTTTAAAATATAATAAGGGCAAGCCAGTTATTACTAAACTTTCAACTTTGTCCAAACCAAGCCGTAGACTTTATTTAAAAATTGGTAGTTTATGGAAACTTAGTACATCATTACAAACATTGATTGTATCTACCTCACAAGGAATTTTATCCGACAAAGAATGTCGTAAGTTACGGTTGGGCGGTGAGATACTTTGTGTTCTACAATAAATAAGAATGTTTATATCAAAAAAACAATATTTACGTCAGTCGAAAGACTTAAAACTTAATTTGCTATGTCAACAAAAGCTTTTGTCTGTTGAAGGTCCTCAAGGTTCAATTACATATCCTTTGTATGCTGAATTTGAGTATTCAAAAATCGAAAAAAAACTCTTTTTAACACAAACTTTTAATGACGAAAGAAAAAAAGCTTTTTTTCAGATGTATCAAATTCTTTTAACTCAATCCGCTTTAGGGGTCTTGTTAGGCTATCGAAGGCAATTAAATATTGTCGGGATTGGCTATCAAGTTTCTATTGAAGAAAAAGAAACTTCCAATTTCTTGATTTTTAGATTGGGTTTTAGTCATCAAGTGAATGTAGAAGTTCCAAATTATGTGTCTGTTTCTTGTCCTAAACCTCGTGTTTTATTACTAAAAGGAATCAATCTACATAAATTGCATAATTTTGCTGCAGTTTTACGTAGATTAAAGTTGCCTTCGGCTTACAAAGAAAAAGGTATTTACTATTTAGGTGAAACCGTTTCTTTGAAACAAGGTAAAAAAACTTAATAATTAACCGATGAAAAATTTGCAACGAAATTTAAATCGTTTTGTTTTACAAAAGTTTATTGTTTATGGATTGCATATAGGTTCTTTAAAATCTGTATGGAACCCAAGTTTTGGGCCTTTTTTAAATGGATTTCGTAATAATTTTTGTATTATCAACCCGGAGTTGACAATGCTTTATTTAAGACGTGCATTTAAAATTTTACAGAAAACTCATTTAGCAAATAAAAAAATTCTTTTTATAGGTAGTCCTGTAGGTTTAGAAAAAGAATTCTCACGTCTATGTAGTAAAAATAATCATTATTTCCTTGAAAAGGGTGTGCCTGGTTTTTTTAGTAATTATAAAAATAGAGTTTATTCAAAGCTTTCTACCTTACACGACATCAATAGCCAGCCAGCTATGATTTTTTTATTTAATCCCTCTCTAAATTCTATGGTGTTTGAAGAAACAAAAGCTTTAGATATTCCTATTATATCTTTTGTTAATACAGACGATGATTATTCACAAATAGATTATCTTATTCCAGCAAATATAAAATCTCAGAAAGGTGGTTTATTTGTCTATAATTTATTTTATCATCTTTTTAACATTAAACATCAAAAACTTTTCAATGAGAAAAGAAAGTTAACTAAGAAAGTCAATAATGTTTAACAGAAAAAGATTTTCCAACAAAAAAAAATAAAAATTTTTGAGTGTAGAATCCACGAAATCATATCGAACTCGATAGGAAACCTTACTCAATCCGAAGATACCATGAAAATGGGAAATACGGCAAAAGTAAAGTAGTAATGTCCATTAAACGTTATACACCTAAATATAAAAAATTAAATCGACTTAGACAAGCTTTTTGGCGTGAAAAAGGAGCTAAAATTAAACGGTTTAAAAAACAGAAATGGGGTAGTATTAAGAAATTTTATTATCCCCGAAAATATAAATTTTTTAATCAGGATAAATCAGCTTACCCAGTAAATCGGGATTTTGAAGACGAAAAGTCTGTACGATTGAAAAAAACTTATAAGTTCTTACTCTTGAACAAACAACGATTGCAGCTTTATTATGGTGCAGGTAGACTTAAATATTATCAATTAAAAAGTTTAGCACAAGAAGCACTTCGTTTGAGTAAAAAATCCCAGGTTTCGCCTGCTAAAAGTGCGCTCTCTTTAGTGGAAAATAGATTACAAAACTTGCTATATCGATTAGGGTATGTTTCTTCTTTAATGGAAGCTCGTCGTTTGATTAATGCTGGTCATATTCAAATTTCAGATAGTATATCAAAAAATTGTGCCTATAACTTAAAAAAACTAGACACTGTTAAATTAGATCCTGTTAAATCGCATGAAATTATGTCTAAGTATCTAAAACAAAATACGCTTCTTTTTTATTTTAGACATAAAAGATTGCGAAGAAAATTCCTATATAAGAAATTATCGAGTTTTAATAATTCTATTATTTCAAACAATTCTTACAATTTTTATGAGAGTCTTAAAATAAGAACAAAATCTCTTAAAAACTAAGCTAAAAAAAGAATCAAATGCAAACAAACAATTTTTTAATAAAAAAGAGTGATTTTTTTATTTATCAAAAACGGTTTTCTGATAAATTTATTTCCAATAAATTAGGAAAAAATCTAAATTTTCCGATATTGAAAACGTCTAGAACTCCCCTTTTTATAACAAGTTCCAACAACTTGAACATTAAAACCTCTCTTTACATATTGTCAAAGCTTTTTAAAGAATATAAAAGATCAAGCATGAATACAACTAATAAATTTTCTTTAGAAAATTTAGATGAATTTTCTTTGAAATTACAAACGAGTGGATTTTATACTAGCGTAATAGAAAAAAAAAAGAAGAAAAAATTGGAAGAAAGTCGTGAAAAGATATTAAATTTTTATATCTATTGTCTATTAAAGCATTACAATAGAAGTAATATAAGCATTACTTCGAAAAAATTGAATAAAAAGTATTCTGTTAAAAAAGGCTATAAAAACTTCTACAGTAATCTTAAAGTTTCGAAATTTAATATAATTTCAAAAACAGCGAATTCTCTTCCCCAAAATTCTTCCCTTTCAGTTCTCCGTAAAAAGTATACAAAAATTCTTGAATCCCGTTTATTTCTTTATCTTAAAACTCATAAGAAAAAATACAAATCTGTTGTTAAAGATCTCACCCTGAATAAATTGAAACTTAAACAACTTTTCAATCTTTTTTCTAAATCAAAACAAAAATTTGTTACAGAGAAAAAAGAATTTTACTACCGATATAAAAAATTGGTTCGTAAACGAAAAAAGCAAAGAAACCTTAAAAAAACAGGTTTTTTTTATTTTCTTCGAAGACGTCGTCGATTTCTTTACAGTTACTATATTCCACGGCATTTAGAGGTTAATTATAAAACTTTTGATATTATACATTTAGGTCGATTTGATTTACCAACAACTAATTCAAGAATTACTTTTTGGTTAAATTTACGGCGTTTACTTACATTTCTGTCTCTATAGCTTTTATTTGTAGTTTATTATACTTTAAAAAATTAAAATTATGTATTTAACATTAGTCTTTTTACCTTTATTCGGTTCAATAACTGCTGGATTTTTTGGCTTTTTTATCGGGTCTCAAGGTGCAGGATTCGTTACAATTTTGTGCTTGGGCCTTACTTTTTTAATGTCATGCTTTGCTTTTTATGAAGTAGCTTTTGCAGGGTCTCCTTGTTTCCTTCAAGTAATGCCCTGGTTTGATTCGGAACTTTTTAGCTTTGCATGGGGATTTCAATTTGATAGTTTAACTGCAGTTATGTTGATTGTAGTAACTTTTATTTCATTCTTAGTTCACCTTTACTCTACTGAATATATGAGTCATGACCCACATTTACCCAGATTTATGTCATATTTATCCTTATTTACATTTTTCATGCTTATCTTGGTTACAGCAGACAATTTTATTCAAATGTTTGTTGGTTGGGAAGGAGTTGGTTTGTGTTCATATCTATTAATTAATTTCTGGTTTACAAGAATTCAGGCAAATAAAGCTGCGATTAAGGCTATGTTTATGAATCGTATTGGTGATTTTGGTCTTGCTTTAGGTATTTTTTGTATTTTTGTAACTTTTGGGGCTGTAGATTATTCTACTGTTTTTGCTTTAGCACCTTATTATATTAACGATACTATTAATTTTTTAAACATCGATTTTGGTTTACTTGATTTAGTTGGTATTTTATTGTTTATTGGTGCTGTAGGTAAATCTGCTCAATTGGGACTTCATACATGGTTGCCCGATGCCATGGAAGGTCCAACTCCAGTATCTGCATTAATTCATGCAGCTACTATGGTAACTGCAGGTGTTTTTTTAATTGCAAGATGTTCACCCTTATTTGAATACGCTCCAGGTGCACTGTCTATTGTTGCTATTGTAGGAGCTATGACAGCTTTTTTTGCTGCTAGTACAGGCTTGTTGCAAAATGATATGAAAAAAGTGATTGCATATTCTACATGTAGTCAATTGGGTTATATGATTTTCGCATGCGGCCTTTCAAATTACCATGTGGGAGTTTTTCATCTTGCAAATCACGCTTTTTTTAAGGCTTTATTGTTTTTAGGTGCAGGATGTGTGATTCATGCGGTAGGTGATGAACAAGATATGCGAAAAATGGGTGGCCTTTCGAAAATCATGCCATTCACATATGGAATGATGCTTATAGGTTCTTTTTCTTTAATGGGTTTCCCATTTTTAACAGGATTTTATTCAAAGGATGTAATTCTAGAAGTAGCTTATGGTAAATATTCTACTCCAGGTCATTTTGCTTACGTCTTAGGAAGTTTGGCTGCCTTTTTAACTGCTTTCTACTCTGTTCGCCTTCTTTATTTGACTTTTCTTTCAAGGCCTAATGGTTATCGTGTTTTAATTCTAAATGCGCACGAAGCCCCTTGGAAAATGGCGTTACCTCTTTTTATCTTAGTTATTCCTAGTATTTTTGTTGGTTATTTAACTAAGGATATGATTATAGGATTAGGTACAAATTTTTGGCAAGGATCTATTTATATTCAACCTAAAAATTTTAATATAATAGATGCCGAACACATACCACAACCTGCGAAACTTTTACCTGTGTGTTTGTCTATCTTAGGTGCTCTAACGTCTTATTTGTTATACTCTTATGGTTCCCAAACTCTTTTTATGATTAAAACTTCTCCTTTAGGTTTAAAGTTTTACACCTTTTTAAATCGTAAATGGTTTTTTGATAAAGTGTATAATGAAATTATAGGGCAATTTTTTTTGTCGGCGGCTTACCATTTAACTTATAAGCAGGTTGATCGTGGATTAATTGAGTCTCTAGGACCTTTTGGATTAACACGTTTAGTTTCAAAAATAGCTTTGAGTTTAAAGGTTCTCCAAACTGGTTTTTTTTACCATTACACTTTAGCTATGGTTTTAAGTTTAATTTCCTTCTTGGCTTATTTTAGATTAGAAAGTTCAACTTTCATTTTATTATCAGATGCAAGATTATGGTTTTTGTTTGTAGTTGCTATATTTTTTATCAACACAGACTTTAAATCTCCTAAAATTTAAAATAAAAAATAAAATATTAAAAACATACTATGAAAACTTTTCTTTTACGATTATGTATTATTACTTGTTTTATTCTTCTTTTACAATTTGCATTGTCTTCAAAATATATTGTTATTAACGATCCCGCTTTATGGGCTGTTTTATTGATAGCCTTGTATGTTTTTGAACCTCCTAAACGTAAATAAATGATTCAAACTGAAACATTACTTCGTGTAACTGATAACTCGGGGGCCAAAAAGGTTGCGTGCATAAAAGTTTTAGGTGGATTCCGCAGAAAATTTGCTTCTCTTGGTGATCTTATTGTTGTTTCTATACGAAGAGTTAAGCAGCACAAAAAAAAGAAAATTAAGGTAAAAGAAGGTGAAGTTGTTCATGCTCTTGTTGTTCGAACTAAATCTAAACTTGTTCGACAAAATTCAACACATTTGCAATGTCAAGAAAATTCAGTTGTTTTGATGACGAATAAAAACAAGCCTTTTGCAACAAGAGTTCTAGGTCCTGTACCTCGCGCATTGCGTCATTCCAAATTTATGAAAGTAGCGTCTTTGTCTGCAGGTTTTATTTAATTCTTTATGTATACTTTTAAATATTACTACGAGTACATATTAAAACAAGATTTTTTAACAAAATTCACTTATCAGCATTCCTTAAAAATACCTCTGTTGAACAAGATTGTTCTTAACTTTGGAGCTTCGCAATCAACACTCAAAAATTTACTACCTTCTTTAACGGCAATTCTTTTGTTAACCTCTCAAAGACCTTCTATTGTAATTTCTAAAAGAACTACATTAACTTTGAAAATAAAAGGAGGAGTTGCTATTGGGTGTAAAATAGACTTAAGAGGTGTAAATAAATTTCTATTTTTTGAAAGACTTATTTTTTGTATTTTGCCACGTATAAAAAATTTTCGGTATACTGTTACAAGAAACAATGTTTTTTTTAAATTAGATAATTTATTCCTTTTTAAAGAAATAGAGAAAAAATACGATTATTTTCAAGATTTACCCCAACTAAATGTAAATGTAAATTTTAAAGCACAGAATTCCCAAGAAGTTTTGGCTTTTTTGTCTGCTTGTAAATTTCCACCTCTTTCTTAAATATTTATGATTAGTTACGGTCAATTATTAATTCTTTTTTTACTTGTACTCTTGTTATTTGGTGACATTAGGAAAATTTTTAATAAATTCATTCTTTTTTTTGTCAATTTAAAAAGTATTTATAAAAAATCTAATAAATCTGAAAACGAAGAGAAAAAAAACAAGTAATATTGTTAGAATAACAGCAAAATATGCAAAAACTCAATAATGTTTTAGTTTTTTTTATACTAAAACTATGTTTTAAAATACACATAATTTTGGCATTTCTTATAATCTTATTCTAACTCTTGTATTTAAATTTTAATTTTTAAAAAATTGCTATGTGTTGGCGTTGGAATAAACATCTTTTAACAGGTATTTTAGATAGTCATATAATTGATTATCCTACTCCTAAAAATTTAAACTATATGTGGAGCTTTGGTTCAACCGCTGGAATTTGCTTAGGTATTCAAATGTTGACCGGTATTTTTCTTGCGATGCACTATTGTCCTAAAATGGAATATGCATTTTATAGTATTGAACATATTATGAGAAATGTAAAATATGGATGGCTTATACGATATATTCATGCAAATGGAGCTTCTATGTTCTTTATTGTGGTATATAGCCATATTTTTCGAGGATTGTATTACGGATCTTATATGTACCCAAGACATTATCTATGGATGTCAGGAGTTGTTATTTTCATTTTAATGATGGCAACTGCTTTTATGGGTTATGTTTTGCCTTGGGGTCAAATGAGTTTCTGGGGAGCTACTGTAATTACAAACTTGTTTTCTACTATACCCTTTGTGGGACGTGATATTGTAGAATGGTTATGGGGTGGTTTCTCTGTAAATAATCCTACTTTAAACCGATTTTTTAGTCTACATTATACACTACCTTTTGTCATCGCAGGAGCAGCTATTGTACATTTGGCACTTCTTCATGATGTAGGGTCTAATAACCCGCTAGGAGTTGAATATTATGGTGACAAGATTTCTTTTTACCCATATTTCTACGTAAAGGATTTATTTAGTCTTTTCATTTTATTAATTGTTTTCTCAGTGTTTCTATATTTTTTCCCAAATGAATTAAATCATGCTGACAATTATGTTCCTGCAGATCCTCTGACTACTCCGGCTCATATTGTTCCAGAATGGTATTTCTTACCTTTTTACGCGATACTTCGCTCTGTACCTCATAAATTAGGTGGTGTTTTAGCAATGGGTGGAGCTATTGTATTACTTTTAATCTTGCCGTATTTAAATACCTCTAGAGTAAGAAGTACTTACTTTAGACCACTATATGCTCAGGCATTTTGGTTTTTATTCTTTGATTTCCTTTTCTTAGGTTGGATTGGTCAAAAAGAGGTAGCAGAGCCTTATACTTATTTGGGTATTATTGCAACTTTGTATTATTTCTTTTTCTTTCTTGTTTTAGTTCCAGTATTAGGAATATTAGAAGAAAAACTAATACGCTACGACGTTGAAAAAATTTAAAACTTTTCTAGAAAATCTATTATTTTTAAAAATCTTTACTACGAACATGTATGAGTTAGTAAAAAAAAATACTCAAAAACATCCTTTTCATTTAGTAGACCCTAGTCCATGGCCTTTGGTTGCAGCCTTTGCAGCTTTTACCGTGACAAGTGGAGGGGTTTTATATATGCATAATTACAGTGGAGGAGGTTCCCTTCTTTTAACAGGCTTTCTTTTTCTACTTTTTGTAATGTTTACATGGTGGCGAGATATTGTACGAGAAGGAACCTTTGAGGGACAACATACTAAAGCTGTTCAAAGTGGGCTTCGAATGGGTATGATTCTTTTCATTGTTTCTGAAGTGATGTTCTTCCTTGCTTTCTTTTGGGCTTTTTTTCATTCAAGTTTGGCACCAGTGCCAGAAATTGGTGGAGTTTGGCCTCCAAAAGCAATTGAGGTAATGTCACCATGGGGAATTCCTTTCTTGAATACAATTATTTTATTAACATCAGGTGCTACAGTAACTTGGGCACATGAGGCTATTATTCACAATCGACGTGAAGATGCAATAAGCTCGTTAATTTACACTATTTTGTATGCAATTTATTTTACAAGTTTTCAAGTTTATGAATACTATCACGCTGGATTTGCTATGTCTGATGGTATATATGGTTCTGTCTTTTATATGGCTACCGGATTTCATGGTTTTCACGTTTTTGTAGGAACCTGTTTCCTAATTGTATGTGCTATTCGACTTTATAACTATCATTTTACAGTAGAACATCATTTTGGTTTTGAGGCTGCTGCTTGGTATTGGCACTTCGTAGATGTTGTTTGGTTATTTTTGTTCGTTAGTATCTACTGGTGGGGTGGTTCATAAACAATTTTTTAAAAAATCTATAAAAAATAAAATTAATGCCGTCTTTATTCTATGAAGAATATTTCCCTATATGGGTAGCTTTATTTGTTAGTATCTTTTTAAGTATTATTATTTTTGCTTTATCTTATATTTTGGCTATTCAAAATCCAGATACTGAAAAACTTTCTTCTTACGAGTGTGGATTTGATCCGTATGAGGACGCTAGAAATACTTTTGATGTTCGCTTTTATTTAGTGGCTATCTTATTTATTATTTTTGATTTAGAAGCTGTATTCTTTTTTCCATGGGCAGTTTCTTTAAGCCATTTAACCTCTTGGGGCTTTTGGACTATGGTTGATTTCATCATTGAGCTCGCTTTAGGCTTCCTTTATGCCTGGAAAATTGGAGCATTAGAATGGGAATAAAAATTTAAACAAATAATTTATTTATGCTTGGAGTTTTATATATAAAAACATTAAAAAAACTTATCCCTTTGGAAAACGCTAAAATTTTTAAAGATGAATTAATAATAACAGTTCATCCTAAAAATTTATACAGTATTATAAAATTTTTGAAATATAATACACTATGTCAATTTAATTGTCTGACAGCAATATCGGGAACTGATTACCCTGAAAGAGAAAATCGATTTGAAGTCGCTTATGAATTATTAAGTATTCATCATAATCGAAGAATTCGTGTTAAAACTTTCGTAAATGAAGTAACCCCTTTAACATCTCTTATTTCACTATATCCTGCAGCTAATTGGTGGGAACGTGAAATTTGGGATTTATTTGGTGTTTTTTTTCAAAACCACCCTGATTTAAGAAGAATACTTACCGACTACGGTTTTCAAGGTCATCCTTTACGTAAAGACTTTCCTTTAAGTGGGTACGTTGAAGTTAGTTATGACGAAAAACTAAAACGTGTCATTTCTCAACCTTTAGAATTAACGCAAGAATTTAGATCTTTTGATTTTCGAAGTCCATGGTCAACTTCTTTTGCTTCACAAAAATTATAATCCTTTTACAATTCACAAAAAACAAAATTTTAATATCATGGAAAATCTACTTTTTAAGAAAATTAGACCAACAACTCCTTCGCAACGTGCTTTAAAAGTTTTGAAAAGGCCAAAACTGTGGGCAAAAAAACCTATCAAATACAAAACTTTTTCTTTACAAAAGAAAGCAGGGCGAAATCAAACAGGCCAAATTACTATATTTCAGAAAGGAGGAGGACACAAGAAAATTTACAGAGCAGTAGATTTTACGAGAGTCAATACCGCTGGAATTGTAGAGGCTATAGAATATGACCCTTTTAGAACTGCGTATTTAGCGCGTTTATACGATAATTCGAAAAGGAAACACACTTATATTTTAGCTCCTAAGAATTTATGTATTGGGTCCTTAGTAAAATCCGGCAAAGAAGCCGAAATCAAGCTTGGACATGCAATGCCTTTTCATAGGATACCAGTAGGAAGTTTGCTGCATAATTTGTCAACCTCAGAAGGAAAACGAGGGCAATATTGTCGAGCTGCTGGTACATATGCTCAGCTTATCCAAAAAACAAAAAATTATGCTCGTGTTCGTCTTTCTTCTGGAGAACAAAGATTGATACAATTAAATTCTTACGCTACTTTAGGTGTAGTTTCTAATGAAAACCATAACCTTAACAGTATAGGAAAAGCAGGACGAAATCGTTGGCTTGGAAAACGACCTAATGTTCGCGGTGTTGCGATGAATCCTATCGACCACCCCCATGGTGGAGGAGAGGGTAAAACTTCAGGGGGACGTCCTTCAGTAACACCTTGGGGAAAACCAACAAAAGGATCCAAAACAAGCAGATCTCGCAATTCTTTAATTGTAGTATCTCGAAGAAAAAATTAAATTTTAATGACTAACTGGAAAACTTTATCTTCTAACAATTTAATCCTAAAAAAAATCCGAAACTTAGATACAAATTTGTCCTTAAAAACATGGTCTAGATCATCTATTATAACAGACGAATTTTTTGGCATGCGGCTTAAGGTTCACAATGGGAAAAATTTTATTCCTTTAATTGTAACACCTGAGATGCGGGGTCATAAAATAGGTGAATTTATAGGAACAAGAGCTCGATATGAGTTCAAGAAGAAAAAAAAGAAAAAATAAAAGATGGGCCAAAAAATTAATCCTATTATTTTTCGTCAATCAATAACGAAGCCTGATATTTCATCATGGATTTCACATAAAGAAAATGTTGCTTCTCTTCAACATCAAGATTTAGAAATTCGTAATTTTTTAAGCTTTTTGTTAAGATCTCAGGGTATTATATTAAAGGCATGCAAAATTCAAAGATCGGCAAAAAAACTTTCAATTGAAGCAGATTTTTACTTTAGTTACCTATTTGCAAAACAATCTAAATTTTTATGGGCTAAAATTTATTTCGTACAATTAAGAAAAAATATGTGGGCCTTAAAAAAATGAGAGATTTAAGAACGTTTGTTGAAGAAGTTGAACAACGGCGGAATATCACTTTAAAATCTAATTCAATACGAACTCATAAAAAGTCGAAATATATTCTTTTGCAAAAAAAACGTAGAAAATGCTTCTTACGAAAGAAAAAAAAGAATTTTATTTTTAAATCCAATGTGTTAACTTATAAAAACAGATTTTGTTTTTTTCTGTTAATGAAAAAGGCAAGAGAAGCAAATTTTTTGAAAAAAGATTCTTTATCAATTCTTGGAAGTACTAAAAATTCACCAAAATCTATTTTGTTAAGATTAAATTTCAATAAGTTAAAAAAGCTTTTTCTTGTTAAAAAATTTGATTACACATTTCAAAATTACAATCTAAAGAATTCTTTAACTTCCTTAAATATGAAAAAAGATAAGATAAATCTTTTGAATTTAAACAAAGCTTTGTGTAAATCATTGCACCATTTTACTGGATTTGAAGACATACACTTAAAGATTTATAGTACTCAATTAAATTTCCTTCCTTCCTTTAAACTTTATCAACAAGTTCTTCATAAGAAATTATTTTTCTTTCAAAGAAATAAAGATTTAAAAAAGTATTTTTCTGAATCCTTAGAAACCCTTTATTTTGTAGTAGGAACTTTTGGTTATGGAAATGCTTCTTTACTAAGTAAATTAATTTCTTATATGATAGAAGATAATCGTAAACATACACAAACTGTAAGATTTTTAAAAAAATCTTTGCAAATCCTTTTCCAAAAAATGCCACCAAATTTTTTTGCAGTTGATGGTATTAAAATTCTTATAAAAGGGCGCTTTAATAAACGGAGAAGAACTAAAACTATCGTTTTACAACAGGGTCAAATTTCGCTTCAAACTATAAAAACACCAATTGATTATTACCAAACTCAAGCAATCACACTCTATGGGGCTTTTGGTATAAAAATTTGGTTAGCAAAAAGACAATTTTATTAATTTTTCTTTTTCAATTATATTATTTTTTTTAAAGATATTAACAACTTTTTAATCGTATTTATGCCTGTTATAGTAAAAGTCGCAAACAAATGTGCATCAGTATGTTACTCATGAGTGCTTGAACCGCTATTCTTTTAATATCAGATGAATTTATAGCTATTGTTAATTAGAAAGGGTTTATAATGCTACTGGCAGGCTATAATAAAGAAAAAAACATTACTAACTTTTTAATCATGTTTATGTCTATTGTAGTGAAAGTCATAAGTAGATGTACGTCAATATGTTACTCATGAATGCTTGAACCGCTATTCTTTTTCTTTTTATAAGGAGGGGGATAAAGGGGCTGATTAATTTTTCTTTATATATATATGTGGTGATAATTTTTTCTTTTTTCAATTATAGCAAGCTAATAAGGAGCTTTTATTGTACTGGCAGGCTAATAGAGAAAAAATTGAAATTTATGATATATATATATATCGAATATAAAACACTAGCACCAAAAAGTGTAGCGGGTATAGATTAATGGTAGATTATCTGCCTTCCAAGCAGAGGATATGAGTTCGATTCTCATTACCCGCATTGTAAGTTATAAATTTTTATAAAATAAGAAATAATAAAAATTTATAAAAAAAAATATGTAAAATAATGCGAACTGGTAAAAATATAAAATGCAGATCAATTATTTATCCAAATTATAATAAACGTTTTAAATTCAATACCTTCACATAAACACTTCTCTTATGCATTCTTAGCTCAGTTGGATAGAGCAGTAGCCTTCTAAGCTAACGGTGACAGGTTCGATTCCTGTAGAATGTACAAAAATAATGACATTTTAGTTATTCAAAAGTGTAAAACATTGAAGGGCTACCTTGATTTCAAGATATATGTGGACGTGTAGTATCACGAAATGAGTAAAGGAAATTTTTTTTGACTTTTCTCTTTCCAGAAAGAAAACTTGTTCGTAGGAACTGTTTTTACTTATAAAAGTGAAAATAAAATAAGATGAACTGAAACATCTAAGTAATCTTTTGAAGAAATCAACCGAGATATTGTTAGTAATGGCGAGTGAACGCAATTTAGATTTGTCTAGAAATAATTAAGAATTGAACTATTCATAGAAGGTAAAAATCCTGTAAATGAACTTTTTTATTTTTTGCTAAGTAAAACAAAACCAGCTTATTTTGTTTGAAGAATGGGGTCCCACCCTCAAAATCTAAAGTCTGTCTTGAAAATCGATAGCAAACAAGTACCGTGAGGGAAAGGTGAAAAAGAACTTTCGAGAGTGAAAAGTTTAAAATTCAATGTTTAATAACAGTCGGAGCTTTTATAGTGACGGCGTACCTTTTGCATAATGGGTCAGTGAGTTTTTCTTGCAAGCAAGCTTAAATTGAGAAATGAAGGCGAAAATAATAATAACATAAGTTTGCGAGAAAAAACCCGAAACTAAGTGATCTAACCATAAACAGGTTGAAAATTTAATGGAAACATTAATTGGAGGACCGAACTCGTGTATGTTGAAGAATACTGGGATGATTTGTGGTTAGGGGTGAAAGGCTAATCAAACTTAGATATAGCTGGTTTTCCGCGAAATCTATTTAAGTAGAGTGTTCACAAAAGAAAAATTGGGGTAGAGCACTCCATAAGCTAGGGGGATTTTCGGATCTTACTGAACTTAAGGAAACTCCGAATACATTTTTATCTTTTTGAGCAAACGGACTATGGGCGCTAAGGTTCATAGTCGAGAGGGAAACAGCCCAGATTGTTAGATAAGGTCCTTAATAAAATTTTAGTTGAGAAGAAGTGTGAAGGTATAAACATTCCCATAGTAGGCTTGGAAGCAGCCAGCTAGTTAAAAAAGCGTAACAGCTTATGGGTTTAATCTTCATGCGCTTAAAATGTAAGGGATTTAAAATTTTAACCGAATCGACAAACTTTATAAAAGTGGTAGCGGAACGTCTTGGAGTTTGATGAAGGTAATTTGTTAAAATTACTGGAGAAACCAAGAGTGAGAATACTGACATGAGTAGCGATAAACAATGGTAAACATTGTCGCCGTAAGTCCAAGGTTTCCGACGTGAAGTTAAACTTCGTCGAGAAAAGACGGTCCCTAAGGAAAAGGCGAAAGCCTACTTCGATGGGTATTAATTAAAATTCTAAAAAAAGTGACGAAAAGAAAAGTTAATACAAAAAAATTGATTCTTTTGTGTTTATTATTTTTTCCAGGAAATAGCTTTTTATGAAAAACCGTACTGAAAACCGACACAGGTGGATGAGTAGAGTATACTAAGGCGCTTGAAAGAATTATGGTAAAGGAACTCGGCAAAATGACTCTGTAACTTCGGGAGAAGGAGTGACTGAAGAAGAGAAATCTTTTTTAGTTGGCACAGAATCGGGGGTAGCGACTGTTTAGTAAAAACACAGGTCTCTGCTAATTCGTAAGAAGATGTATAGGGACTGACACCTGCCCGGTGCTGCAAGATTAAGGGGAGAGGTTTTGGCTTCAAACTTAAGTCCCAGTAAACGGCGGCTGTAACTCTGACGGTCCAAAGGTAGCGAAATTCCTTGTCGGGTAAGTTCCGACCTGCATGAATGGTGTAACGACTTCCCCGCTGTCTCTACCATAAATTCAGTGAAATTGAAATATCTGTGCAGATGCAGATTACCTACAGCTAGACGGAAAGACCCTATGCACCTTTACTATTTTTATGCACTGTTCAGAAAAGATTTTTGTCTAGTCTAGGTGGGAGCTTTGGCGCTCATGGAAAACCACTCGTAAATTTTTTCTGAACTCATTCTTTATGAAAACAATGTATATTAGGTAGTTTGACTGGGGCGGTGACCTCCTAAAGAGTAACGGAGGTATTTATAAGGTAGGCTCATTAGGTTAACCCCTAAGTAGAGTGTAATGGCATAAGCCTGCTTGACTGTAAGATTGACAAATCAAGCAGAAACGAAAGTTGAACATAGTGATCCGGTGGTTCTGTGTGGAAAGACCATCGCTCAATGGATAAAAGGTACGCTAGGGATAACAGGCTGATGACTCTTAAGAGTCCCTATCGACGGAGTCGTTTGGCACCTCGATGTCGGCTCATCACATCCTGGAGCTGAAGGTGGTTCCAAGGGTTCGGCTGTTCGCCGAGGAAGGTGGTACGTGAGCTGGGTTTAGAACGTCGTGAGACAGTTCGGTCCCTATCTACTGTGGGCGTCAGAAAATTGAGAAACTTAGACCTTAGTACGAGAGGACCGGGAAAAGTAAATCAATGGTAGACCGGTTGTTTTATCAAAGGCATGGCCGGAAAGCTACATTTATATTAGATAATTGCTGAAAGCATATAAGCAAGAATCTATTTTCAAGATTAATTTTCTAAAAGAATCGTGAAAGATTATCACGTTGATAGACCTCTAGTGGAAAAACTGTAAAGTTTGGAGCTAAGAGGTACTAATTTTCGATACAAAAAATAACTCAAAATTTTATAATATTTGATTTTTATAGAAGAAGTGACTGAGTGGTTAAAGGTGGCAGACTGTAAATCTGCTGGTTAATCCTACATAGGTTCGAATCCTATCTTCTTCAAACTTTTTGAATGCCTCAGTTTGATAAAATTACATTCTTCAATCAAATTTTCTGGTTTTTGTTAGCTTTTTTAAGCTTTTATTTCATTATTTTGAAAGGTCTTCTACCCGTATTGGCTGCAAGTTTAAAAACTCGTAAAAAAATTATCAATTTTATTTCTGCAGCAGGTAATTCCTCGGGAGAAGCATCGTCAAAAAGAGCCTATTTTAAAAATGTACAAAATTTTTTAAAGACTCACAAAGCTCTTTTTTCCACTTTAGCTGCTAAAAAAGCTTCTCTTTCAGCATCTTCAAAAACAAAAATTCTTACTCAAAGTATTTTTTAATTTATACATTATCAGAATTAAAGATTAATCTTGATAGGTGTATTTAAATTTTTTTATACTTTAATTTTAAATTTTTTAACTACCTTTTTAAGGGCTTATAGTTCAATTGGTAAGAGCATACCGCTCATAACGGTAATGTTGTAGGTTCAAATCCTACTAAGCCTAAATTAATTTGAAACGAATATTAGTAACTTGCAAGCAGGGTGGAGCAGTTAGGTAGCTTGTCAGGCTCATGCCCTGAAGGTCGTAGGTTCAAATCCTACCTCTGTTAATTTTGGCTGGATAACATAAAGGTAATGTCCAAGATTGCAAATCTTGTAATGGCGGTTCAAATCCGTCTCTAGCCTAATGGCGATGAAAAATATACTTAAAAATCCTGGTTTTTAGTGAAAAATGCGAAAGTAACTCAACGGTAGAGTGTAACCTTGCCAAGGTTGAAGCCGAGGGTTCGAATCCCTTCTTTCGCTTTATTTTTAAAGGGATGAATGACCGAGTGGTTGAAGGTGCTAGTCTTGAAAACTGGAGTATTTTTTGATACCGGGGGTTCGAATCCCTCTTCATCCTAAAATAAAACTTTTCAATTTTTAGGAAGGATTAACTCAATTGGTAGAGTGTCTCGCTTACAACGAGAAAGTTAGCGGTTCAAGCCCGTTATTCTTCATGTTAAGTTTGTTTAAAATATTAATTCAATTAAAGAAAGAAAAACGTCCCTTTCGTCTAGGGGTTAGGACATTGCCCTTTCACGGCAACAACACGGGTTCGAATCCCGTAAGGGACATCTTATTTTTAATCTTTAGTAGCTCAGTGGCAGAGCGGATGGCTGTTAACCATTAGGTCGTTGGTTCAATCCCAACCTAAAGAGAAGGAGGATAGTTCAATTGGTAGAATAATGGTCTCCAAAGCCACTGGTTGTGGGTTCAAGTCCCTCTCTTCCTGAACTTGATTAACTTTATTAATATTTTAACTTACGGGATGTGGCGCAGCCTGGTAGCGCGTCTGTTTTGGGAACAGAAGGCCGGGGGTTCGAATCCCACCATCCCGAAAAATTATCAAATTCAATTATGTTAATGACAAGATAGTTCAATTGGTTAGAACGTCGGAATCATAATCCGAATGTCGGGGGTTCGAGTCCCTCTCTCGTCAAAACATAAATTTCAAATAAAACGTCTTGGAAAGGTGGCTGAGTGGCCGAAAGCATTGGTTTGCTAAATCAACATACATTTTATTGTATCATGGGTTCGAATCCCATCCCTTCCAATAATATGTTTTCAATAAAAAAGAATAACAGCATTGTTTTGAATTAACAATTTAAAGTTTAGGTAGCTCAGTTGGTAGAGCAAAGGACTGAAAATCCTTGGGTCAACGGTTCGAATCCGTTCCTAGACATTATGACTTTAAAATACAAAGATACTAATTTTGAAAATCCAGTATTAATTTCGTATTTCATACCAAAACCTTTAAAATCACAAAATATATATGAGGCATTTATTAGATCACGAAAAAAGAAGGAGATAGATCTTGAATTTAAAGATATGCTTATATCTAAAACCGAACAACAATTTAATTGTTTAAAAAGGTTAGAAAATCGGTTTAATATATACGATAAAAAACTTCCTAGTAAGGGTCAAGTTTATACTTTTCGTTTTAAATCATTTGACAATACTTCAAAATTGGTAAATTTTAGTGATCGGAAAAAACGTTTACAAGATGTAAGCTCCTATGTTTTTGCTTATAATTCTCGACGTTATATCCTGAATAACATAACTGAAAATATTAAAAGTAGACTACTTTCTTTAACAAGAGGAGGATTTAAGATTTCTTTTTTTGGTCAAAGAGTAATTTTATTTAACACAATAATGAAAACAGCACCAAAAAAAACTTCATATGAGATGTGGGTTATTTCTAATTTAAAATATATTGGTTCATTGAATTTATATAATCTTCGAAAATGGGAAATTAATATTGAGAAGAACCCTCATACTTTTACAGGAAAGAAATCAATTTTATATTATAAAGATTTTTCTTTAAATTCTCTAATTATATTGGATAAAAATATAAATGAAAAAATATATTGAGAAAATGAAAAAGAAGCAAAGTTTGTTCTTAAAGTATGAAAGAACAAGAAAATTACTTAAAACTATTGTAAATAGTTCAGCCCTGCCCCATCAATTGCGTGAGAAAGCTCAAACCGAATTAAACGGACTACCTCGAGATACTTCCATTGTTAGACATAAAAATTTATGTATTTTAACAGGACGAGGAAGATCAGTATATAGTGGGTATAAACTATCTCGTTTAATGTTAAAAAAATTAAGTCGAGATGGTATGCTAACTGGCTTTAGAAAATCAAGTTAAAAAGTATCGACGAATGTTAACACAAAAATTGTAAAATATCAAACGATTTTTACAATCACGTCAATACTTATTTTATTTAGAATTCACACTACTCTTGTATTTAAATAGTTAACATAGTATATTATTTTGAAATAATATTATATAAATATCAATCTAGGAAGATTATTTTTTTTTCAATATAGAAAAATTAACAAAATGTTATTACAAGCCGCAAAATTCGTTGGTGCAGGTTTGGCTACTATTGGTTTAGCAGGAGCAGGTGTTGGAATTGGTACTGTATTTGGTGCTTTAGTACTAGGTACTTCTCGAAACCCTAATCTTAAAGATGAATTATTTCGAATAGCTATTTTAGGTTTCGCCCTAACTGAAGCTATCGCTCTATTCGCTCTACTAGTAGCTTTCCTAATCTTATTCGCTTTATAAGGAAAAATTCCCTTATTGAGTAAACGTAGAATCAAAATAATATAGTTCTAAAAATTGATCTATAAATCTACGTGAAAAGGTATAATCTAATAACTTGATTATGAAGGGAAACATTTTTCGCTAGAAAAGGGGAGGGTTTCTAGCACCTAGGGGGGTGTAACTCAATGGTAGAGTGTGTGCTTTGCACGTACAAAGTTGTCGGTTCGATTCCGACCATCTCCAATTATTTATTAATGGTTTATATTTTACGAACGCATTTAAAAAAAAAATATTTGATTCAAGCTTTAAGAGAAGTGTATGGTTTAGGGAATTCCCTGTGTTTTCAATTGTGTAAAAGTTTAGGTTTTCAAAAATATTTCCTTTTAAAGGAGATTACACACGAAGATATTTATCATATAGACCAATTATTAGAAAATTCAAAGCTAACAATTAAAAGTGATTTACAAAGAACTATTAAAGAGAGAATTGATTGCTTGGTTGGTATAAAAACTTATAGAGGGATCCGGCTTAGACAAGGTTTGCCTGTTCGCGGTCAGAGAACTCACACTAATGCGCGAACCTGTAAAAATCTAAGAAAATTAAAAAGATAATATGTTATTAAGACCTAATCGTACAAAATACAACAAGTCTCAACGTGGTCATTTATCAGGTCCTATTTCGTCTTTCCGTCCCATTAAAAATGGTCGATTTGCATTAATTGCCCAAGAATCTGTTTTATTAAGCGCTCATCAAATTGAATCTACTCGTCAAGTTATAAATCGATATTTAAAACGGAAAGGTAAAATTTGGATCAGGGCATTCCCAGATTTGCCTGTTACTTCTAAACCAACTGAAGTACGTATGGGTAAAGGTAAGGGAGTTGTCAATGAATGGGTTTGCCGTACTAGAAAAGGTAAAATTCTTTTTGAAGTTGACGGCGCAGCAGATCAACGTATTTTAGAGGCGTTTCAAGCAGCACGAAAAAAGTTGCCTTTGAAAACTCTTATTTTTAGAAATTCTTGGAAACTACCTCTAAAAATTTAAAAAACCTATTGAGAAAACGAAGAAAAAACATATGTTGTTTTTATCATTAAGCATAGTGCTGATTTTTTCAGCAATTTTAGTTATCAGTGCACAAAACCCTGTACATTCAGTATTTTTTTTAGTTTTAGTTTTTTTAACTTCAGCCTTTTTACTTTTTTTATTAGAAATCGAATTTGTGTCGCTTTTATTTGTCTTAGTTTATGTAGGAGCTATTGCAGTTTTATTTCTTTTTGTAGTTATGATGCTTGATATAAAAGTAACAAAACAAGAAAAAGATTTTATGATTTACTTACCAATGGGAAGTTTTTTAGGTTTGATTTTTTTTCTTGAAATTTTTTTAACCCTTCAAGAAAATTTTGTCCCTTTCTTACCTTTAGATGGACGTGAACTTTATACAAATTGGTTAAACTCAATAGACAGTTTAACAAATATTGAAGTGCTAGGTCAACTACTTTACACCTATTACTTCTTTTATTTTTTAATTGCTGGGATTCTTTTGCTTGTTGCAATGGTGGGAGCTATTGTTCTTACTCTTAATTTTACTCAAAAAGCAAAACATCAATTTGTATTTAAGCAGATTTTAAGAGAGAAAAAAAACTCTATTTATTTAATAAAATAAAAATTTTCTTTTCAATGTATTCAAAAATTTTAAAACTCAAAGGTGTATAGCTCAGTTGGTAGAGCACTGGACTTTTAATCCATTGGTCTTGGGTTCAAATCCCAATACACCTATAATTTTTAGATAATTTTTTATTCTTTTTTTTTGTTATTTCTATAAGCATGGAACATTACTTAATTCTAAGTACTATTTTATTCTTTATAGGTTTATTCGGTATTGTTTTGAATCGACGAAATATTTTAATTGTGTTAATGTCGATTGAATTAATGCTTTTAGCAATTAACTTGAACTTCGTAATTTTTTCTAACTCAATTGATGACATTATAGGTCAAGTGTTTGCTCTTTTAGTGCTAACTGTTGCGGCAGCAGAATCTGCTATTGGTTTGGCTATTTTAGTAATCTATTATCGTTTACGTGGTAATATTTTAATTGAACAGTCTCACTTAATGCGTGGTTAATAATTCTCTTTTAGTATTTTTTACCCTAGTAAAAAACATCTCTATAAAATACACAGCAGTTTAAATGCCTACTATTAATCAGTTAATTAAAACCCCACGCAAACCAAAAGTCTTTCAAAGCAAAACACCAGCTTTAGAAGGTTGTCCGCAGAAAAAGGGTGTTTGCTTAAAAGTTTATATTGTAACACCAAAAAAACCTAATTCAGCTCTTCGTAAAGTGGCTAGGATACGACTTTCTAATAATCGTCGTGTAACCGCCTATATTCCAGGAGAAGGACATAATTTACAACAATATTCTACAGTTTTAATGAGAGGTGGTCGAGTAAAGGATTTGCCGGGTATCAAGTATCATTTAATACGAGGTAAATATGATTTTCTAGGTATAAAAAATCGAAGTGTTTCTCGGTCTAAGTATGGAACCAAGAAATCTTCTAAGAGTTAAATTCATTTAATTTTTTCAATTTTAATATTTTATGCTTCTCTTAACTGGAGCCTTAACATCTAAACCTTATGCTTTTACTTCAAGACCGTGGGAATTACGTTCTGTTCAATCCATTGACACACTGGATGGAATAGGTAGTAATATTCGAATTGATTTCAAAGAATCAGAAGTTTTAAGAATTTTACCGCGTAAAAATCCAGGAATTAATGAAAATTGGATATCTGACAGAATTCGTTTTTTTTATGACGGGCTTAAACGTCAAAGATTAACAAGTCCTTTTATAAAAACAAATGGAGAATTACGACCTGTAAAGTGGAAAAAAACAGTTTCTAAACTTTCTTCTCTTATAAAAGTCTATTCTTTTGAATATGGACCTTCCAAAGTAGGTCTTTTAGCAAGTTCTAATATAGACCTTGAAACTATGTATGTTTTACGGAATTTTTCACATAATTATGGATTTTCTTTCTTAGGTATTGATAAAACCTTAAAAATTAACATGGATAATCCTGCTAATTATAAATTTCAAAATAGCATTTCTGACTTTGAAAAGACAGATTTTTGCCTTTTTATTGGTACTAACCCAAGATTCGAAGCATCAACATTAAACCTACGCCTTAGAAAGATATTTAGAAAAGGAAATACTTCTTTTGCTTCTATCGGTGGAAATTTTGCTTCGACTTTTCCTATTGATTTCTTAGGTTTATCACCTAAAACCTTGGTTTCAATTGCAGAAGGTAAACACCCTATTTGTAAATCATTGGCACAAGCACAAAACCCGACAATAATTTTAGGATCTAAGTTATTTGAACGTAATGATGGATTTGCAATTCAGGATCTTCTAAATGAATTAGTGTCGTCTTTTTATACAATTTTTGATAAAAAGCTTAATGCAAATTTGCTTCATACGGAATCAAATACCGTAGGTAGTTTTGAATTAGGTATCAAATCTTTTGTTAAATCGGATTTGGCAAAATGCAAAATTTTATACACAGTAGGTATTGACAAACCCTCTTTTTTTGACAACAATATAGAAACAAATTCATCTTGTATTCTTATTATGCAATCTTCACATGGAGACAAAAATACAAATAAAGCAGATTTTGTTTTGCCTTCTTATACTTTTGTAGAAAAAACAGGGATTTATTACAATACCGAGGGTCGTCCACAAAAAACACAACGTGCTTTAATTGGACCTAATTTATCACGTGAGGATTGGAAGATTTTCCATATACTTTTTCATTCTTTAGATAAATTATCTTCATTTGAAACAAAATCACAGTTAATAACTGAAATGTCTAAAATTCTTCCTTCTTCGTATTTTGCAAACTCATGGTTTAATACTGATTCCAGTAATAACCAACCAACTTTATTTAAATTTGGGTCTAAAAACTTAGGGAAAATTTATAAGACTCCTTTTAAATTATTTATTGAAGATTTTTATATGACATCTAACCTTTGCCAGTCCTCAAAAACTATGGCAAAGGCTTCTGAACTTTTGAGATCGTATAGTACTAATTACAAGTTTTTAACTTGGGCTTCAATAAACAAATAATACTTTTGTAAACAAAAATAAATAAAATATGCTAGATAGTAAAAAAAAAGCTCAATACCTTACAAGAAAATTTGTTAACCATTTAATGGTTGACGGAAAAAAAGAAAAAGCAGAAAAAATTTTTTTAGAGTCTTTAAATTATATTTATAAAAAAGAGAAAAAAGAAGGTATGGCAACATTTTTTCAAGCATTAGAAAATTCAAAACCACTTATAGAGGTTCGTTCAGTTAGAAGGGGAGGAGCTACTTATCAGGTCCCTGTTCCTCTTCAAGAAAAACGAAGTTTGTCTTTAGGTATGAAATGGTTGATAGATGCAGCAAGAAAGAAAGGGGGTTCTGCTTCTTTAAATCTGTGCATTACTTTAATTGAAGCCTCGAAGAATCAAGGAGATTGTGTAAAAAAGAGAGAATCGCTCCATATGATTGCTTTGAAAAATCGTAGCTTTACCCATTTTCGATGGTTTTAATCTTTTTTAGTATAATAAAACTCATTTGGTGGAATTGGTAGACACGACAGACTTAAAATCTGTTTCCATTTGGAATACCGGTTCAATTCCGGTAATGAGTAAACATAAAGATGAAAATTTTACTTTTCATAGGGTTTTTCTTATTCAATTTTACTTTTATGGATGCACCAAATTTTTGGCAATTGGGTTTCCAAGATCCATCAACACCTATTATGGAAGGAATTATAGATTTCCATAATCATTTGATGGTATTCATACTACCAGTTACAATTTTTGTATTTTGGTTGCTTTACAGATGTTTAAGTTTTTATAGTTATCAAGGAGATGTTCGTAAATCCTTAACCGATTATGATGAGTATTTTACTCATTCAACAGTATTAGAGGTTGTGTGGACAATAATCCCAGCTTTTATTTTAATGCTTATAGCTGTTCCGTCGTTTGCATTACTTTACTCAATGGAGGAGTCTATCCAACCAAGTTTGACTTTAAAAGTTGTTGGTCACCAATGGTATTGGAGTTACGAATACCCAGAAGTTCATCAAATTGAAGAACTTAGTCCCGAATCTTTAAAAGTTAGCGATCTACCTCCTGCTGAAGCGTATTATAAAAAAGTTAATTTAGGAAGTTCAAAACAAATTTATTATAATGCTGCTACAGCAGAACACTTAGGTTTTGATTCTTACATGATTGCAGAAGAGGATTTGACCAAAGGTTCTTTAAGATTGTTGGAAGTAGATCGACGTGTCGTACTACCAGAAAAAACCCATATTAGAATCTTAGTAACTGCTGCTGATGTTCTGCACAGCTGGGCTGTTCCATCTTTTGGAATTAAAGTAGATGCTTGTCCTGGTCGATTGAACCAAACTTCGTTATTTGTCAAACGAAAAGGTGTTTATTTTGGTCAGTGCAGTGAGATTTGCGGTGTCAATCATGGATTTATGCCTATTGTAGTGAAAGTCGTAAGCAAATATGATTTTAAACTATGGCAAGTAGGAAAATTAATGAGCTTTGATGTTTAATTAATTTTCTCATTAATGATTTGTTGACGTCGATTATAGGTGGTTTATAATGGTACTGGCAGGTTAATAAAGAAAAAAGTTTTTTGTACTTTTTTAATTAACCATATATAATATTTTTTAAAGACATTACTAACTTTTCAAATTTAAAACTTTTTATTTTTTTTTTGGGAAAATAACTCAGTGGTTAGAGTGTTGGCCTGTCACGCCAAAAGTCGCGGGTTCGAATCCCGTTTTTCTCGTTTTACAATTTGAGTAAAAATATATAAAAATACACCACTTTTTCTTTTATTGTATTGGCAGGCTAATAGAGAAAAAGACATTACTAACTTTTTAATCATGTTTATACCTATTGTAGTGAAAGTCGTAAGTAAATGTACGTCAATATGTTACTCATGAGTGCTTGAACCGCTATTCTTTTTCTTTTTATAAGGAGGGGGATAAAGGGGGTGGTTAATTTTTCTTTTTACATATATAAATAATTATACTATTGGTGGTTCTAAAGATAAATATATATTTCTTCTAATGACAAGAAGAAATATATATGATTGAATGAGTCTTTATTTATATGTATATATGGTGATAGTTTTTTTTTCAATTATAGCGAGCTAATGATGAGCTTTTATTGTACTGGCAGGCTAATAGAGAAAAAGACATTACTAAATTTTTTAATAAAATTCAATTATAGTAAGCTAATGAGTGCTTGAACCGCTATTCTTTTAATGTCAAATGGATTTATACCTATTGTTGATTAGAAGGGGTTTATAATGGTACTGGCAGGCTAATAAAGAAAAAGACATTACTAACTTTTAAATCATGTGAGATGGATTTTTGTGCAGGTAAATTTCTTTATATATATAAAGAAATTGAATAATAATTGAGTTTGATCCTGGCTCAGGGTGAACGCTAGTAGTATGCTTAACACATGCGAGTCGAACGGAGAATTATTCTTCGTGGCGTACGGGTGAGTAACACACAGGAATCTGCCTTTTAGTTCAGGATAAAATTCTGAATAATCAAAGAAAATTTTTCGCTAAAAGATGAGCCTGTGTAGGATTAGGTAGTTGGTATTTGGGTAAAAGCCTACCAAGCCTATGATCCTTAGCTGTTCTGAGAGGTTGTACAGCCACACTGGGACTGAGACAAGGCCCAGGCTTCATTTGGAGCCAGCAGTGAGGAATTTTGGACAATGAGCGAAAGCTTGATCCAGCAATACTACATGAGTGATGAAGGCTTTCAAGTTGTAAAACTCTTTGGTTGAGGAGGATAATGACAGTACTCAACAAAATAGCCCCGGCTAACTTCGTGCCAGCAGCCGCGGTAATACGAAGGGGGCGAGCGTTATCCGGAATGACTGGGCGTAAAGGGTCCGTAGGCAGCATTTTTTGTTAGAGGTTAAATAAAAAAGCTTAACTTTTTTCCGCTTCTAAAACGTAAATGCTTTGAGTTTGATAGGAGATAGCAGAATTTCACATGGAGGGGTGATATCCGTAGATATGTGAAGGAATACCAGAGGCGAAGGCGGCTATCTAGATCAATACTGACGTTGAGGGACGAAAGCATGGGGAGCAAACAGGATTAGATACCCTGGTAGTCCATGCCCTAAAAGATGAGTGCTCGTGCTTAGATATTTTTAGGCACTTAGTTAACACGTTAAGCACTCCGCCTGGGGAGTACGACCGCAAGGTTGGAACTCAAAGGAATTGACGGGGGCCTATACAAGTGGTGGAGCATGTGGTTTAATGCGACAATACGCGCGAAACCTTACCAGTTCTTGACATAAAAAAGAAAAAGTTTGAAAGGACAATTTTGAAGATTTTTACAGGTGCTGCATGGCTGTCGTCAGCTCGTGTCGTGAGATGTTAGGTTAACTCCTTTTAACGGGCGAAACCCCTTTTTTTAGTTGCCACTTAAATTTAGTTTTAAAGCACTCTAAAAAAACAGCTCCTTTTTTTTAATTTGGAGAGGAAGGTGGGGATGACGTCAAGTCCTTATGGCCCTTATGAACTGGGCTACACACGTGCTACAATGGTAAAGACAATAAGAAGCAATAGGGTAACCTGGAGCCAATCTTTAAACTTTACCAAAGTTCGAATTGTGGACTGCAACTCGTCCACATGAAGGTGGAATCACTAGTAATCGCACATCAGCATGTTGCGGTGAATTTGTACCTAGGCCTTGTACACACCGCCCGTCACGTGCCGGGAGTTGGCTTGGCTAGAAACTTATTTCTCAACTACGAAGAAAATTTTCTTCTTTTATTTTAAAATTGTTATTTTTTTAGAAGTAGAGAGAGTAAACTACAGATGGGTCGATGACTGGGATGAAGTCGTAACAAGGTAGTCGTACGGGAACGTGCGGCTGGAATTTTAAGAATTATACAATTTACTCACATTACATTTTTAAAAAATAAAATAAATGGTTTTAAAGAAAACTACATTGTCAAAAAAAATAAAAAATTTTACTATTAATTTTGGACCACAGCACCCAGCTGCTCATGGTGTGTTAAGATTAGTATTAGCACTTAATGGAGAAATTGTTGAAAGAGCTGATCCTCACATAGGTCTCCTTCATAGAGGAACTGAAAAGCTAATACAACACAAAACTTATATTCAAGCTTTACCGTATTTTGATCGTTTGGATTATGTGTCTATGATGGCTCAAGAACATACTTATAGTTTAGCTGTTGAAAAGCTAGCAAATACAAAAATCCCTTTACGTGCTCAATATATTCGTGTTCTTTTTCTTGAGATCACTCGAATTTTATATCACCTTTTGGCGGTAGGTTGTCATGCAATGGATGTTGGTGCTATGACACCCTTTTTATGGGCTTTTGAAGAACGTGAAAAATTGATGGAATTTTATGAACGGGTTTCAGGAGCCAGAATGCATGCAGCCTATATACGTCCAGGAGGGGTTAGACAAGATATTCCTTTGGGATTACTAGATGACATTTATATTTTTGCAGAACAATTTGGTATTCGATTAGATGAAATGGAAGAAATGCTTACAGCTAATCGTATTTGGAAACAAAGATTAGTTGATATTGGTGTTGTTTCAGCGAAAGATGCCGCAGATTGGGGTTTTAGTGGTGTCATGTTGAGGGGATCCGGAATTCCTTGGGATTTAAGAAAAAGTCAACCTTATGAAATTTATTCGAAGTTAGATTTTGAAGTTCCTGTTGGTAACAATGGGGACTGTTTTGATCGTTATTTGATTCGGGTAGAAGAAATGCGTCAATCATTAAGAATTATTTGGCAGACTTTGAATCAAATTCCAAATGGACCCATAAAGAGCGATGATAGAAAATTAATTCCTCAATCAAGAGCTCATATGAAACAATCTATGGAATCCTTAATACACCATTTTAAATTATATACTGAAGGGATGGTAATTCCAGCAGGAGAAACTTATACAGCAACTGAAGCCCCTAAGGGTGAATTTGGTGTTTATTTAGTTTCGGATGGTAGTAATCGACCTTATCGTTGTAAAATTAAAGCTCCAGGCTTCGGTCATTTACAGGCATTAGATTTTATGGCTAAAGGTCATATGGTTGCTGATGTTGTAACTATTATAGGAACTCAGGATATTGTTTTCGGTGAAGTGGATCGATAACGATTCTTTTCCCTATTTTTTTTCATTTATTTTTTCCTTGCGTTTGTAACTCAATTGGATAGAGTGTCGGGTTTCGGTTCCGAAAGTTATGGGTTCAACTCCTATCAGACGTAATATTTTGTTTTAGTAATGTTTCTATGGTGGAATTGGTAGACACGACAGACTCAAAATCTTTTGCCTTTTTGGTGTGCTGGTTCAATTCCGGCTAGAAATACATTTCGAATTCGTTTTTACATATTTTTTTGTTATTTGCTT